CGACTTCTAAGAAGTTCCTTTATTTGCTTTGCTACAGCTGATAAAAATCGTTTTGTGGACGATGCTTATGTAGAAAAACCCATTTTTTGAGAGTATTTACTACTCTTTTCTTTCTATAGTGGAGATAGCCGCACGTAATGACAGATCACAGCCATATTATTAAAAGCTTGTGGTAAAAAGGGGTTTCGTTCGAGTGCTCTAAAATAATATTCTAAAGCTTTCGTATGTTCTCCGTTCCTTGTGTGAATAAGGCCGATGTTATAGAGTATATAACTTCGATCATAAGGATCAATTTCTAGTCGCATAGCTTCATAATAATTCTGTAAAGCTTCTGCATAATTTCCTTCGGATTGAGCCGACATTCGTTACGGTCGTCTTCATTTTTCAGAATCTCCGTTCCAGAACCATACGTGAGATTTTCACCTCATATGGCTCCTCCCTTAGGTGCATAATGAAAAATGATACATGGAATCAAAAAAGAGTGAAAAATTCTCGTTATAGACTGAGTGGGTCTAGTGTTTTTACAAGAAATCTCTAGCCAACCTTACTGCCAAAGATTTTTTTAACCTCAAATGGGGTGATCTTAATCTTAAATAAAAAAATGGTAACTTCAACAATTTCTTTGTCCCCTACGCCTTTTACTTTCCAGGAATTGGTCACTTCAACAGTCTTCGATGGTTTTACAGGTATCCAAAATAGGAACGAGATGGATGTTTGTTGTCCCAACCATTTTAGTTTCGCTATCGATAAGGAAGGCGATCATTTTGACCAAAGTCTGCGTATTGTTGATTTCTAGGTGTAGTGATTTTTCTCCTCTACTCCTATTGATTCTAATGGATGAGGGTTGACTCGCACCGCAATACAGATTCATAAGTTTAACCTCTGGCTCACTACTAGAATCGGTAATTCAAGCATCTGAGGCTGCATTAATCGGGGATACACGACAGAAGGAATTGTTTTTTTTTTTTTACAAACCTCACCTTCAAAAAGCGTAGATTTATTTCATTTTTTTTTTTTTTCTATTCCGAAATCGTGCAGCAGTCTTATAAGACTGAGGCGGTAAATAAAATTGAGATCGAAAAGATATGTAAACTAATGATCAAATCACACCATCTCTGTAATAGGTAAATGCCTCTTTTTCTCCTGAAGTTGTCGGAATTATTCGTAATAAGATATTGGCTACAATTGAAAAGGTTTTATCAATAAAATTTCCATTTATACTTGATTTAGTCATAGATAGCAATCCACTCTAAAATTCTTTTCATTACCTTTCGTAAGAAAATTATTCCCCACAAACAAAGGAATTGGACACCACGAAATAACATAAAAACAGAATTTTGCAAATTTGAAAACTCCCAATTCTTTCTTTTTTACCGGAATTAAATAAAATAATAAGAAATAGTTTCGATTTCATACAAATCTAGTTGACTAGTATAAGAATGAAGAGGTCCTAGTCTGATTCCCATCTCATCTCGAAATTGAAGAAAAAAAAATAGATAGACCGATCAGTTGATTCCTTACGCTTTGATTGAATTCGTGTCAAACTATAACTATCCGAAAAGGATGGGAGCACTAGATCACATAAATGGATATCTAAAAAATCGATATCTTTCCTCTTTTGGTTTTTTCATACTTTTTTTCGAATTGATTCCTCGAAATTTTCAGTAAAGTAAAAATAAAAATGGCTCGCTATCGATTCGGTTGATGGGGCATAATCATTACGTAGGAGAGATGGCCGAGTGGTTCAAGGCGTAGCATTGGAACTGCTATGTAGGCTTTTGTTTACCGAGGGTTCGAATCCCTCTCTTTCCGTCCCCTCAACTAATTTACCAATCTTAATGAAGCCAATGTATCAAAGAACAACACATACTCAAAGTCGAACTCGAACCCTCGGTAATTTTGATATCGATTTGTTATTACTATTCGCTGAATAAGCACTTTATTCTGCGTCCTTTTTTAGTTACTTGTTTTATGGGAAGGAAAGGGGGTAGGAGTAATAAAGTTGTCCAAACCTCTTCTTAGTTGAGTTAGGTTTAAGTTTGCCTAGAATAATATTCTACGACTAGCAATTCATTTATTTTTAAACCAATCGATTTACTCTCGATTATTTGATTGACTAATCCTTTATATTGGAATGGGTGAAGAGTCAAATGTTTTGGAACTTCCGTATGAGGGGATGAATCAAGATAACTTTGAATCATATCTCTAGATTTTTGAGCATGGCTCGCCGTAATAATATCGCGGGGTTTGCAGCGATAACTTGGTATATCTACTATACGGTCATTAACTAAAATATGTCTATGGTTAACTAATTGGCGGGCTTGGGGAATAGTCGAAGCCATACCCAATCGGAAAAGGATGTTATCCAACCGCATCTCAAGTAATTGTAGTAAAACCTGACCTGTTGACCCCTTGGCTTTTCCGGCTATACGAACATATTTTAGTAATTGTCGTTCTGTAAGACCATAATGAAAACGTAATTTTTGTTTTTCTTCTAAACGAATACGATATTGAGATTTTTTCCCAGAGCGCGATTGGTTTTTAAAATCGCTTCCGGCTCTAGGCCCTTTACTAGTTAGACCCGGTAAAGCTCCAAGACGACGTATTTTTTTGAAACGAGGCCCCCTATACCGCGACATGAAGACTCCTTTTTTGTTTGGACATAAACAAACTGAACTAAATAATTTGATAAATTAAGCGAGATGAAATCCAATAATACAATGAAGTATTGTCATAAAAAGAATTAAGAAATGGATTGAATTGGAGTACTAAAATGACCATTTTTTATTTATGTATTTTTTATTTATGTATAGAAATCATTTTCTTTCTATATTAATTTATATATCTATATCATATCAATAGAAATTTTTTAGAAAAAAAAAAAATAGTCTATTTTGTTCGGCCGAAACGGACTTCTTACTATTTTTTTGCTAATTGAAATGGGGCATATGATAGGTCGGCAACCCTTGGAAAAAAGGGAAAGCCATTTCAATGTTCTGTGATTTCAAAAATACACCCTCAATCATGTGAAAATCAAACCAAATAGACAAAAGCCGGCTATCGGATTCGAACCGATGACCATCGCATTACAAATGCGATGCTCTAACCTCTGAGCTAAGCGGGCTCAAATAGAGGAAAAATTGTGTATGCATCGTAAACTAATACGATCTTTTTTTTTTTTTGATTAATATGAATTATTAATTATTAGCTATTCATAATAGCAATAACTATAGATTCCTCTCTTTTGATATTGATCAATATTTTAGAAAATAATGATTATTAATTCGATTATTTATTCTAAATTATTAGAATTTATATATATATATATATAAAATATATAATAAAATTTGAGTGATATAAAATGGATACCCATTTTCTGTTTATCAACACTTAAGGTAAACTTCTTTCAATAAGGTATTTGAAAATGTTAATGTATTAGAATTCTAGGAATTCTAAAGAATTCAAAATTCTAACTAATTCCAATATTTTTAATAAAAAATTGAAAACTTACTGAAATAATTAGTTTCGTTTTAGCTATAATCAATGATTAATATTTTTGATAACTAGATACAAAATGATTGATATTGTATCAAATACCTTGTTTGAGTTATTTTCTCAGAAGTTAAAGACAAAAAAGGAATCGACCGTTCAAGTATTTCAAATTACATCAAAAAAAATAATGAAAATAAGGGAGGCATATATATATATATTACGACATGTATCAATTTCTATTGAATTGCATAAACAGAAATGATAGAATCATCTCGGGTTGTATCAAATGTGGGTGTCGGCTTTGGGTATCCAATAGACCTTAAACAAAATTAAACAAAATAGAAATAGGCAATAAATTCAAACAACAAGATCCACTTTTTTAGTTTATAGAGGTTTGATTTACATATAAATAGAAATCCTATCATACGAAATTCGTATTGAAAAAAAATACACCGCTTTGATTTCAGCATAGTCAAACATAAGGGGATATGGCGAAATTGGTAGACGCTACGGACTTAATTGGATTGAGCCTTGGTATGGAAACATACGAAGTGACAACTTTCAAATTCAGAGAAACCCTGGAATTTAAGATGGGGTAATCCTGAGCCAAATCCTGTTTTACGAAAACCACCAGCAGTTTGTAACGCGAGAATACAAAAAGAATAGGATAGGTGCAGAGACTCAATGGGAGATGTTCTAACAACTAGAGTTTACTGCGTTGAGTTGGTAAAGGAATCCTTCTATCGAAACTCAAAAAAAGGGGGGAACCTATATACCTATATACATAGATATATGTACGAACGCTATACAAACTGGATTAAGAATTAAGACGCCGCGAGTCTATATTTTGATGATTATATGCAAAATGAAAGAATTCTTGGGATGTGAATCGATTGGATGGCAGAAAGAATCGAATCTTCATTGATTATATCATTTATAAATCAATTTACTCCAAGATCTGATAAATTTTTTTGAAAAAAAAAAAGGATTAATGGCACGAGAATAAAGATAGAGTCCCATTCTACATGTCAATAGTGACAACAATGAAATTGAAAGTAAGAGGAAAATCCGTCGACTTTATAAATCGTGAGGGTTCAAGTCCCTCTATCCCCAAAAAAACATTTGACTCGGTAATGCTTTAGCCTATTTTTTTTTTCTTATTCGGTTTTTTCTTTCACAACGTTATAACCGAGTGTATCTTTTTTTGTATTAACCCAACTTGGGTTTGGTGTTCTATAAGGTACACACAAAGTAAGATCAATTCATTTTTCAATTGACATAGAACGAAGTCATATCATAAAATGCGGATGATATATTAAGTAAAATAATAGTCGGGATAGCTCAGCTGGTAGAGCAGAGGACTGAAAATCCTCGTGTCACCAGTTCAAATCTGGTTCCTGGCACATAATTCAGTTGTATGAGTATCTATTCACCAAATACATTCATATATCCAACATAATGGATATGGACCGACATCAAAATTTTTTATGTTTATGAATCCATATCCA